CCGAGAAATCGGCCCAGGTCGGTTTACTAATGGGATGCCCTACTGCGTTACAAAATTTCATTTTTGCTAATGATCCAATCAAAGGAATAATTGAAACTGTTGTATCAAGTTTATTCATAGTATTATCTATTAGAAATACATTTTCTAGCATTTGACTCCGTACCACTGAAAGGTTTAGTCGTACACTTGAACTTGAAAGATAGCCTAATAAGGCGAAAGAATGCTTGTATAATGATAGTGGGTTTTTATAGATCTTTTTTGGTTGAAAGCACACATCAAAATGACATTGACATAAATTGACAAGGTAATCTTTCCATTTTTTCATCAGAAGAGGCGTATCTTTTGAGACCAAAATGGATTTTCCTTGATATCTAACATAATGTATGAAAGGATCCTTGAGCAAGCATAAGCTGTCCCGAAAATCCTTAGTAAAGACTTCTACAAAATATTCTATTTTTCCATAGAAATATATTCGCTCAAGAAAGAACTGAGAAAATGTTAATCGGAAATGAAAGGATTGATTACGAAGAAAAAAGAAAACGGACTCGTATTCATATACATGAGAATTATATAGGAACAAGAATAATTTTGGATTCTTTTTTGCAAAAATGGAAATAGATTTCTTTGGAATAATAAAACTGTTCCAATTCCAATACTCGTGAAGAAAGAGTCGTAATAAATGCAAAGAGGAGAGATCTTTCACCCAATAGCGAAAGATTTGAACCAATTTTTCTAGATGGATGGGGTAAGATATTAGAACATCTGACACATAATTTAAATGTGGGAATTTGCCCTCTAAAAAAGGAAATATTGAATGAATTGATCGTAAATTATGAGATTTTATTATTTCTGACCCTTCTAAAGAGGATACTAATCGTAAGGAAAATGGAATTTCCACAATAACTGCAAACCCCTCCAATATCAGTTGAAAATACAAATTTTTGTTATATCTAAAAAATGGATTTTGGTTAGAATCATTAACATAAATAATCAAATGATTCTGTTGATACATTCGAGTAATTAAACGTTTTACAATTAGTAAACTATATTTATTGTCATAACCTACATTTTCTAACAAAATAGATCTATTTAAGTCACGATCATGAGCAAATGTATAAATAGACTCCCGAAAGATAAGTGGGTATAGGAAGTCGTTTTTTCGAGATCTATCTATTTCTAAATTTCTTTGAGATTTCTCTATTTTCATTTTAAATTCAATTTAATTGAAGCAAAGATAGGGGGTTTATTGGGTTATTAAATGATACATAGTGCGATACCATAAAAACAAAATAGTAGAATATAAAAAGAATAGATACCTCGGAAATAGTTAAACTCATCAACGGACTCTCTATCCTCTCTTTTTTCCATCTAATTGGTTTATGTTCATTTCTAATTGGTTTATGTTCATTTTCATTATAGGGTAATAGGGTGACTAGAAATCCTTTACTTTTTCAAGTCAATCACTCTTTTTTGATTTTGGAAAAAAAAATTTCTTTATCAATATACTCTTTCTTCTACACATTCAACTCCCCTTCATAGTGGAGAATAGCTAATAGTTAGGACTCATTAAAAAAATCGAAAATCCACTCAAGAAAAAACCTTTCCCGCATCAGGCACTAATCTATTTTTAACGTCTAATTAGATCGGAAAATCATTCAAATTAAGAACGGGAGCTCGTTGCTTTTTTATTTCCCTATAATTGGAACCGCGGAGCCCTATCCATTTATTAACTCGACCCAACCTCAACTTTGAATTCATTTTTTTTTTTTTCAGAATTTTCTATTGATACGACATGCTGTTTTTTCCATTCATTCCTAACCTCAACTTTGAATTCATTTTTTTTTTTTTCAGAATTTTCTATTGATACGACATGCTGTTTTTTCCATTCATTCCTTTCAGGATCAGTCGTGGTCTTACAAATAATACCAATGGTATGGACGAATTCCTTTCTTCGTACAAATGTATAAAAGCTGTTAGCCGCACTTAAAAGCCGAGTACTCTACCATTGAGTTAGCAACCCCAATACAAATAAAATAATTAAGTTATGTAGATAGAATCGGAATCAAAAATCAAAATAAATCAAAGAGAATAAATAAAGAGATTGAATCGTACGACACAATCAAAACATTAAACTAACAAGAAATGAACACGAAATGAAATAGAAAAATTTCTAATCGATTCGGAACATAAAAAAAAAAAATAAAGAACAGATCAGATAAGAATAGAAAAGATTCTCAAATAAAAAATATAGCAAATAAAAAGAAATATATTTAAAATTGAAAACAATTAAAAAAATGTAAATATTTATTTTTATACATTTTTCTAATAGAACAATACATTTACATTTTTTTTTTCCAATCAAAAAAAAAGATTTTTGTATCACAACAAATCCAATAAACCTATCATTTCATTTGAATGAAGAAAAAAAACCAAACCGTTGGAATAGATATAAAGAAATCTACAGATAAGATCTAATTACCCAGATCGGATTATATTTATTTGATACACTGTTGTCAATATGAATGTAAATGTGTTAATAAAAAAATACACAATGAAGAAAACAAAAGAATTAATTCAAATTAACTCCATATTTTATTGATATTTTATTGTGATATATTATCATATAAATATTTATTGATTTCCAATACTAATATTAGCAAACCAATAAGATAAGACGAAGAAATAAGTAGTTCTCTTTGAATCTTCATCTTCAAGTGACTCGATAGGACCGGGTCGTCAATCCCACACGTCTTCAAGTACCAAGGACTCATAAAAAATCATTAAAAAGATTTAATTAAAAAATAGCCTATCTCGATATCAATATGAAAGTGAATTGGATATATGAATCAACCTCGTCTCAATTGTTAGATAAATTTCGAATTATTCATTAAAGTCAAAGACAAAATCTCTGAAATGAATTCATTAAAGTCAAAGACAAAATCTCTGAAATGAAGTTAGTTAAAAAAAAAAAAAATAAATGTGTAACATATGTATTTTCTTTGTTTGTTAATGAGATTCGAACAGACATTGAAAATGATCATGGGATGTGTGATAATGAATGATAAATCAAATAAAGAATGATCCCATCTTATTGGATGCTAGACTCTCTTTTTATAGGTACAAAGCCAAAGAGGTACAGATGAATTCATTGTTTCCTTTTTTTTTCACCCTAAGCCAGCCCGAGGATAAAGATATAATGAAAAACCTTCTGAGGTAGAAGGTTGTTCAAAAAAACAATCTTTATTTTTATATATAGAATAAAGATATAGAGAATAAATATGCTCTGGGACGGAAGGATTCGAACCTCCGAATGGCGGGACCAAAACCCGTTGCCTTACCGCTTGGCCACGCCCCATTTCTATTTTGATTCAACACTAATCAAACTAATATTGGTATTGGTTCTTTGTCAATTCCCGTCCCCAAAAATATCTATGAAATGGATTAGCTTGTTGTTTGCATTTTGATATGTGTAGATATAGAATTAAACTGAATTTATTGATCATAATATAGAATTCCATTAAGATATTGTATGAAAATATGATTTCTTTTATTCTTTTTTTAGCTGATAATTGAAGGATTTTTGATTGGCTGAGTTTAAAGTTTTTTATCTACCTTAACTCTATTTTATATCAATTTATATTATTTTTTATATCAATTATCAATGGCATATTAATAACTCAGTCAAAATACAATTATCTTCAAGAACAAAATGTTTGTTATGCTTAATATTTTTAATTTGATTTGTATCTGTCTTAATTTTGCCCTTTATTCAAGCAGTTTTTTCTTCACAAAATTGCCTGAAGCCTACGCTTTTTTGAATCCAATCGTAGATGTTATGCCAGTAATCCCTGTGTTCTTTTTTCTATTAGCCTTTGTTTGGCAAGCTGCTGTAAGTTTTCGATGAGATTTTGAATACTGTCCTAGAATAATTCTTGATTTATTCAAGAGGAAAAATTATAATAATTGATAAGATCAGATAAGTCTTATAGTATAGGCCCTTAATTCAAACATTGAAGTTATTGTATAGACGTGAAAAATCTAGATTACCTACCTCATCTCCTCATTCTGAACTTTTTTTCCATTCTATTAAAAGAAACCTATTAGATTAGAGCCCACCGAAATATCTAATTTTCGGTATGAAAGAAAATTTTTGGCAACGAAAGACTCAACTCTTATTACAAATGAATTTAGAAAAATTCTTTTCTATTTCGAGAAATTTCTAGAAACCACTTCATTTCTTGGTGTCAAAATATGATATGTGGTATAAAAATAGAGAATCTATTTTCTTTTTTTCCAAACAAAAAAAGATCTTGGAGATTGTCTAATGCTTACTCTCAAACTCTTTGTTTACACAGTAGTAATATTCTTTGTTTCTCTTTTCATCTTTGGATTTTTATCTAATGATCCAGGGCGTAATCCTGGACGTGAAGAATAAAAAAAAGAAGGCTTTTTCCTTGCTTGATTTTTATTAAATGTTCTTAGAATTTTATCTATTCTACATCTTTAACTATTAGAAAATAAATAAAGAAAAAGGCTTGAAAAAAAAAAAAATACCAAGTCATCAACGGAACCGGAAAGAGAGGGATTCGAACCCTCGGTACGAATAACTCGTACAACGGATTAGCAATCCGGCGCTTTAGTCCACTCAGCCATCTCTCCCAATTGAGAAAAGATAATTCCTATGTTACATTACACAACAATACACAACAAGTAGAGCTTGAAAATCAAAGTTTCTATCTTTCTTTTTTTTATCTTTTTTATTACTATATTATAATAGTCTTAATATATTAGTATTCTAATTAGTATTATGTATTATATTAATTTAATATTAAATTAATTTAATATTAAATTAATTTAATACTAAATTAATATTGAATTACTATTATTAAATTTATTATTAAATTACTATTATATTAATAATATACTATTATATTAATAATATATTATTATATTAATATATTAATTATTAATATTATAATTCTATTTTTTTTTTTAATCTA